GTTAATGTAGCTTAAGCAATAAAGCAAGGCACTGAAAATGCCTAGATGAGTATATTAACTCCATAAACATATAGGTTTGGTCCCAGCCTTCCTATTGACCTTTAATAGACTTACACATGCAAGCATCCACACTCCAGTGAAAATGCCCTCCAAGTTAATAAAACCAAGAGGAGCTGGTATCAAGCACACATCCGTAGCTCACGACACCTTGCTCAGCCACACCCCCACGGGAGACAGCAGTGATAAAAATTAAGCCATAAACGAAAGTTTGACTAAGCCATATTAATTAGGGTTGGTAAATTTCGTGCCAGCCACCGCGGTCATACGATTAACCCAAGTTAATAGGCACACGGCGTAAAGCGTGTTAAAGCACCATTCCAAATAAAGCTAAATTTCAATTAAGCTGTAAAAAGCCATAATTGCAACAAAAATAAATAACGAAAGTAACTTTACAGCTGCTGAAACACGATAGCTAGGACCCAAACTGGGATTAGATACCCCACTATGCCTAGCCCTAAACACAAATAGTTCCACAAACAAAACTATTCGCCAGAGTACTACCGGCAATAGCTTAAAACTCAAAGGACTTGGCGGTGCTTTATACCCTTCTAGAGGAGCCTGTTCTATAATCGATAAACCCCGATAGACCTCACCATTCCTCGCTAATACAGTCTATATACCGCCATCTTCAGCAAACCCTAAAAAGGAGTGAAAGTAAGCGCAATCATAGTACATAAAAACGTTAGGTCAAGGTGTAACCTATGGAATGGAAAGAAATGGGCTACATTTTCTAATTTAAGAACAACTCAATACGAAAGTTATTATGAAATTAATAACCAAAGGAGGATTTAGCAGTAAACTAAGAATAGAGTGCTTAGTTGAATTAGGCCATGAAGCACGCACACACCGCCCGTCACCCTCCTCAAGTAGGTACGATATACTCAAACTTATTTATATATATTAATCATATGAGAGGAGACAAGTCGTAACAAGGTAAGCATACTGGAAAGTGTGCTTGGATAAACCAAGATATAGCTTAAATAAAGCACCTAGGTTTACACCTAGAAGATTTCACTATACCACGAATATCTTGAACCAATTCTAGCCCATAAGCCTACTCACACTAAATTACCAATTTATTATAAATAAAACATTTACCTACCATTAAGAGTATAGGAGATAGAAATTTTAACATGGCGCTATAGAGATAGTACCGTAAGGGAACGATGAAAGAAAAAAATCAAAGTACAAAAAAGCAAAGATTACCCCTTGTACCTTTTGCATAATGAGTTAACTAGTAAAAACTTAACAAAATGAATTTTAGCTAAGTACCCCGAAACCAGACGAGCTACTTACGAACAATTTATCGAGAACCAACTCATCTATGTAGCAAAATAGTGAGAAGATTTGTAAGTAGAGGTGAAACGCCTAACGAGCCTGGTGATAGCTGGTTGTCCAGAAAATGAATGTTAGTTCAGCTTTAAAAATACCGAAAATATAAAAAAATTATAATGTATTTTTAAAAGTTAGTCTAAAAAGGTACAGCCTTTTAGAAATGAGTACAACCTTAATTAGAGAGTAAAACTTAATATATACCATAGTGGGCTTAAAAGCAGCCACCAATTAAGAAAGCGTTAAAGCTCGACGACAGAGTAACATTAATTCCAATAACAAACAGTCAACTCCTAACCTAATACTGGACTAATCTATTAAAAATAGAAGCAATAATGTTAATATGAGTAACAAGAAATATTTCTCCTTGCATAAGTTTAAGTCAGTATCTGATAATATTCTGACTATTAACAGCAAAATAAGAATAGCCCACCCATAAATAATTTATTTATTATACTGTTAATCCAACACAGGAATGCACTTAAGGAAAGATTAAAAGAAGTAAAAGGAACTCGGCAAACACTAAACCCCGCCTGTTTACCAAAAACATCACCTCTAGCATTACTAGTATTAGAGGCACTGCCTGCCCAGTGACAACCGTTAAACGGCCGCGGTATCCTGACCGTGCAAAGGTAGCATAATCACTTGTTCTCTAAATAAGGACTTGTATGAATGGCCACACGAGGGTTTTACTGTCTCTTGCTTCCAATCAGTGAAATTGACCTTCCCGTGAAGAGGCGGGAATATATTAATAAGACGAGAAGACCCTATGGAGCTTTAACTACTTAGCCCAAAGAAACAAAATTTATTTCTAAGGAAACAACAACATTCTTTATGGACTAACAGCTTTGGTTGGGGTGACCTCGGAGAATAAGAAATCCTCCGAGCGATTTTAAAGACTAGACCCACAAGTCAAATCACATAATCGCTTATTGATCCAAAAAATTGATCAACGGAACAAGTTACCCTAGGGATAACAGCGCAATCCTATTCGAGAGTCCATATCGACAATAGGGTTTACGACCTCGATGTTGGATCAGGACATCCTGATGGTGCAACCGCTATCAAAGGTTCGTTTGTCAACGATTAAAGTCCTACGTGATCTGAGTTCAGACCGGAGTAATCCAGGTCGGTTTCTATCTATTATGTATTTCTCCCAGTACGAAAGGACCAGAGAAATAAGGCCAACTTCAAACAAGCGCCTTAAAATAATTAATGATATCATCTTAATTAATTCTACAAATATAAACCTACCCTAGAAAAGGGTTTTGTTAAGGTGGCAGAGCCCGGTAATTGCGTAAAACTTAAAACTTTATAATCAGAGATTCAAATCCTCTCCTTAACAAAATGTTTATAATTAATATTCTAATACTAATTATTCCTATCCTATTAGCCGTAGCATTCCTTACACTAGTAGAACGAAAAGTACTAGGGTATATGCAATTTCGAAAAGGCCCAAATGTCGTAGGTCCCTACGGCCTGCTCCAACCTATTGCAGATGCCATCAAACTCTTTATTAAAGAACCACTACGACCCGCTACATCTTCAATCTCAATATTTATTTTAGCCCCCATCCTAGCCCTAAGTTTAGCCCTAACTATATGAATCCCCCTACCCATACCATATCCTCTCATCAACATGAACCTAGGAGTCCTATTTATACTAGCAATATCAAGCCTGGCCGTGTATTCCATCCTCTGATCAGGCTGAGCCTCCATTCTAAATTACGCACTAATCGGAGCCCTACGAGCAGTAGCACAAACAATTTCATATGAAGTAACACTAGCCATTATCCTACTGTCAGTCCTTCTAATAAACGGATCCTTCACCCTTACCACTTTAATCATTACACAAGAACAAGTATGACTTATTTTCCCAGCATGACCCCTAGCAATAATATGATTCATCTCAACACTAGCAGAAACAAACCGAGCCCCCTTCGATCTCACCGAAGGCGAATCAGAACTAGTCTCTGGCTTTAATGTAGAATATGCAGCAGGACCATTCGCCTTATTTTTCATGGCAGAATATGCAAATATTATTATGATGAATATTTTCACAACAACTTTATTCCTCGGAGCATTTCACAACCCGATCTTACCAGAACTCTACACAATCAACTTTACTATTAAGTCTCTACTATTAACGATTTCCTTCCTATGAATTCGAGCATCTTATCCTCGATTTCGCTATGACCAACTAATACATTTATTATGAAAAAATTTCTTACCCCTTACACTAGCCCTATGTATATGACATGTATCACTACCCATTCTCCTATCAAGCATTCCCCCACAAACATAAGAAATATGTCTGACAAAAGAGTTACTTTGATAGAGTAAATAATAGAGGTTCAAGCCCTCTTATTTCTAGAACTATAGGAATTGAACCTACTCCCAAGAATCCAAAACTCTTTGTGCTCCCAATTACACCAAATTCTAATAGTAAGGTCAGCTAATTAAGCTATCGGGCCCATACCCCGAAAATGTTGGTTTATATCCTTCCCGTACTAATAAACCCAATTATCTTTATTATCATTCTATCAACACTAATACTAGGCACTATTATTGTCATAATTAGCTCCCATTGATTACTTGTCTGAATCGGATTTGAAATGAATATGCTCGCCATCATCCCCATTATAATAAAAAAACACAATCCACGGGCTACAGAAGCATCCACAAAATATTTTTTAACCCAATCTACAGCCTCAATATTACTAATAATAGCCGTCATTATCAATCTAATATTTTCAGGCCAATGAACCGTAATAAAATTATTTAACCCAATAGCATCTATACTTATAACAATAGCCCTCACCATAAAACTAGGAATAGCCCCATTTCACTTTTGAGTCCCAGAAGTAACACAAGGCATCCCCCTATCATCAGGCCTGATCCTACTAACATGACAAAAATTAGCACCCATATCGGTACTTTACCAAATTTTCCCGTCCATTAATTTGAATATAATCCTAACTATTTCCATTTTATCAATTATAATTGGAGGCTGAGGAGGACTAAACCAAACACAACTACGAAAAATCATGGCATATTCATCAATTGCCCACATAGGCTGAATAACAGCAGTCCTGCCATATAATCCCACAATAACATTACTAAACCTGATCATTTATATTATTATAACCTCCACTATATTCTCACTATTTATAGCTAACTCAGCTACTACCACTCTATCACTATCACACACCTGAAACAAAATACCTGTAATATCTATTCTAATTCTTGTGACCCTCCTATCAATAGGAGGACTTCCCCCACTATCAGGATTTATGCCAAAATGAATAATTATTCAAGAAATAACAAAAAATGATAGCCTCATTTTACCTACCCTCATGGCAATCACAGCACTCCTAAACTTATATTTCTACATACGACTCACATATTCTACCGCACTAACAATATTCCCTTCTGTGAATAATATAAAAATAAAATGACAATTTTCTACCACAAAACAAATAGTCCTTCTACCTACAATAGTTATCCTATCTACTATGCTATTACCACTCACACCAATCCTATCAGTACTAGAATAGGAGTTTAGGTTAGCCTAGACCAAGAGCCTTCAAAGCCCTAAGCAAGTATAATATACTTAACTCCTGATAAGGACTGCAAGACCATATCTTACATCAATTGAATGCAAATCAACCACTTTAATTAAGCTAAATCCTCACTAGATTGGTGGGCTCCACCCCCACGAAACTTTAGTTAACAGCTAAATACCCTAATCAACTGGCTTCAATCTACTTCTCCCGCCGCGAAGAAAAAAAGGCGGGAGAAGCCCCGGCAGAGTTTGAAGCTGCTTCTTTGAATTTGCAATTCAACGTGAAATTTCACCACAGGACCTGGTAAAAAGAGGATTATAAACCTCTATCTTTAGATTTACAGTCTAATGCTTCACTCAGCCATTTTACCTATGTTCATCAACCGTTGATTATTTTCAACTAATCATAAAGACATCGGCACCCTCTACCTACTATTCGGTGCCTGAGCAGGCATAGTAGGAACAGCTCTAAGCCTATTAATTCGTGCTGAACTGGGTCAACCGGGAACCCTACTTGGAGATGACCAAATTTATAACGTAATTGTAACCGCACATGCATTCGTAATAATTTTCTTTATAGTGATACCTATTATAATTGGAGGATTCGGTAATTGACTGGTTCCCTTAATAATTGGCGCTCCAGACATAGCATTTCCCCGAATAAATAACATAAGCTTCTGGCTTCTCCCACCCTCTTTCCTACTACTTCTAGCATCATCTATAGTTGAAGCTGGCGCAGGAACAGGCTGAACTGTATATCCCCCTCTAGCCGGTAATCTGGCCCATGCAGGAGCTTCAGTAGATCTAACTATTTTTTCCTTGCACCTAGCAGGTGTCTCCTCAATTTTAGGGGCCATTAACTTTATTACAACAATCATTAATATAAAACCCCCTGCCATATCACAATATCAAACCCCCCTGTTCGTGTGATCCGTACTAATTACCGCTGTGTTGCTACTTCTCTCACTTCCTGTGCTAGCAGCCGGAATTACAATACTATTAACAGACCGAAATCTAAATACAACTTTCTTTGACCCAGCAGGAGGTGGAGACCCTATTCTGTATCAACACCTGTTCTGATTCTTTGGCCACCCTGAAGTATATATTCTTATCCTACCCGGCTTTGGTATAATTTCTCACATCGTAACATACTATTCAGGAAAAAAAGAACCATTTGGATATATAGGAATAGTCTGAGCCATGATATCAATTGGATTCTTAGGATTTATTGTATGAGCTCACCACATGTTTACAGTTGGAATAGATGTTGACACACGAGCCTATTTCACATCAGCTACCATGATTATTGCTATCCCAACTGGAGTAAAGGTCTTTAGCTGATTGGCTACACTTCATGGAGGCAATATCAAATGATCACCTGCTATAATATGAGCCCTAGGCTTTATTTTTCTTTTTACAGTTGGAGGCCTGACCGGCATTGTTCTTGCCAATTCTTCTCTTGAAATTGTCCTCCACGACACATATTATGTAGTTGCACATTTTCACTACGTACTATCAATAGGAGCCGTGTTCGCCATCATAGGAGGATTTGTTCACTGATTTCCGCTATTCTCGGGATACACCCTTAACAATACATGAGCTAAAATTCATTTTGTAATCATATTTGTGGGTGTAAATATAACCTTTTTCCCACAACATTTCCTAGGATTGTCTGGTATACCACGACGCTACTCTGACTACCCGGATGCATATACAATATGAAATACTATTTCATCCATAGGCTCATTTATCTCTCTAACAGCAGTTATACTAATAATTTTTATTATCTGAGAGGCATTTGCATCTAAGCGAGAAGTCCTAACCGTAGAGCTGACAACAACAAACCTAGAGTGACTAAACGGATGTCCTCCACCATACCACACATTTGAAGAACCTACATACGTCAATTTAAAATAAGAAAGGAAGGAATCGAACCCTCCATAGCCGGTTTCAAGCCAACATCATAACCACTATGTCTTTCTCAATTAATGAGGTGTTAGTAAAATATTATATGACTTTGTCAAAGTTAAGTTACAGGTGAAAATCCCTGTATATCTCATATGGCTTACCCTATACAATTAGGCTTCCAAGATGCAACGTCACCTATTATAGAAGAATTACTACATTTCCATGATCACACATTAATAATTGTTTTTCTAATTAGCTCACTAGTGCTATACGTTATTTCATTAATGTTAACGACAAAATTAACTCACACTAGTACAATAGATGCCCAAGAAGTGGAGACAATCTGAACTATTCTACCAGCTATTATTCTAATCCTAATTGCCCTCCCTTCTTTGCGAATCCTGTACATGATAGACGAGATTAATAACCCATCTCTTACAGTAAAAACCATAGGACATCAATGATACTGAAGCTATGAATACACAGACTATGAAGACCTAAGCTTTGACTCCTATATGATTCCAACATCAGAATTAAAGCCTGGGGAGTTACGACTACTAGAAGTGGATAACCGAGTTGTTCTGCCAATAGAAATAACAATCCGAATATTAGTTTCTTCTGAAGACGTATTACACTCCTGAGCCGTACCTTCTCTAGGACTGAAAACGGACGCAATCCCAGGTCGCTTAAACCAAACAACTCTTATATCGACTCGACCAGGTCTATACTACGGACAATGCTCTGAGATCTGCGGATCGAATCACAGCTTCATACCCATTGTCCTTGAACTAGTTCCACTAAAATATTTTGAAAAATGGTCTGCATCAATATTATAAAATCATTAAGAAGCTAAGATAGCACTAGCCTTTTAAGCTAGAGACTGAGGGCACAATACCCTCCTTAATGAAATGCCACAACTAGATACATCCACATGACTCACTATGATTATATCAATATTCCTAGTTCTCTTCATTATTTTCCAATTAAAAATTTCAAAACACAATTTCTATTTTAATCCAGAAATTCTACTAACCAAGACACAAAAACAAAATACCCCTTGAGAAACGAAATGAACGAAAATTTATTTGCCTCTTTTATTACCCCAATAGTTCTAGGCCTTCCACTCGCCACCCTAATTGTTATATTTCCTAGTATATTATTTCCAACATCAAACCGTCTAGTAAATAACCGCCTTATTTCCCTCCAACAATGAGCACTCCAACTTGTATCAAAACAAATAATAGGCATTCATAATACTAAAGGGCAAACATGAACATTAATACTTATATCCCTAATTCTATTTATTGGATCCACAAATCTCCTAGGCCTATTACCTCATTCATTTACACCAACTACACAACTATCAATAAACCTAGGTATGGCCATCCCCCTATGAGCAGGAGCTGTAATCACTGGCTTCCGCAACAAGACTAAGGCATCACTTGCCCACTTTCTTCCACAAGGAACACCAACCCCGTTAATTCCTATATTAGTTATTATCGAGACTATTAGTCTTTTTATTCAACCAATTGCCCTAGCTGTACGACTAACAGCCAACATTACTGCAGGACACTTGCTAATTCACCTGATTGGAGGAGCCACACTTGCACTAATAAGCATCAGTACTACAACAGCCCTTATTACATTCATTATTCTAGTGCTACTTACAATTCTTGAGTTCGCAGTAGCCATAATCCAAGCCTACGTATTTACTCTTCTAGTCAGCCTCTACCTGCATGACAACACATAATGACACACCAAACACATGCTTACCACATAGTTAATCCAAGTCCCTGACCCCTAACAGGAGCTCTATCAGCCCTACTAATAACCTCTGGCTTAATTATATGATTCCACTTTAACTCAATTATTGTACTAACACTCGGCCTAACAACAAATATACTTACAATATACCAATGATGACGAGACATTATCCGAGAAAGTACTTTTCAAGGACACCACACTCCAACCGTCCAAAAAGGCCTCCGCTATGGGATAATCCTTTTTATTATTTCTGAGGTCTTATTTTTCACCGGATTCTTCTGGGCATTTTACCACTCAAGCCTTGCTCCAACACCTGAGCTAGGCGGATGCTGGCCCCCAACAGGCATTCACCCACTTAATCCCCTAGAAGTCCCATTACTTAATACCTCCGATTTACTGGCTTCAGGAGTCTCTATCACCTGAGCACATCATAGCCTTATAGAAGGAAACCGCAACCATATACTGCAAGCTCTATTTATTACTATTGCACTTGGCGTCTATTTTACACTACTCCAAGCCTCAGAATACTATGAAGCACCTTTCACCATCTCAGATGGAATCTACGGCTCAACTTTCTTTGTAGCCACAGGCTTTCACGGCCTCCACGTCATCATTGGATCTACCTTCCTAATTGTCTGCTTTTTCCGCCAATTAAAATTTCACTTTACTTCCAGCCATCATTTCGGCTTCGAAGCCGCTGCCTGATACTGACATTTCGTAGACGTAGTATGACTGTTCCTTTATGTATCTATCTATTGATGAGGCTCATATTCTTTTAGTATCAACCAGTACAACTGACTTCCAATCAGTTAGTTTCGGTATAACCCGAAAAAGAATAATAAACCTAATACTAGCCCTTCTAACTAATTTTACATTAGCCTCACTACTTGTTATTATTGCATTCTGACTTCCTCAACTGAACGTATATTCAGAAAAAACAAGCCCATACGAATGTGGATTTGATCCTATGGGATCAGCTCGTCTACCTTTCTCCATAAAATTCTTCCTAGTAGCCATTACATTTCTTCTTTTCGACCTGGAAATTGCACTCCTTCTACCATTACCATGAGCCTCACAAACAAATAACCTAAACACAATACTTACTATAGCTCTTTTTCTAATTTTATTATTAGCCGCAAGTTTAGCTTACGAATGAACCCAAAAAGGGCTAGAATGAACTGAATATGGTACTTAGTTTAAAATAAAATAAATGATTTCGACTCATTAGATTGTGATTTAATTCACAATTACCAAATGTCCCTAGTATATATAAATATCATAACAGCATTTATAGTATCCCTCGCAGGACTATTAATATATCGATCTCACCTCATGTCCTCCCTCCTATGCTTAGAGGGTATGATGCTATCCCTATTTGTACTAGCTACCTTAACAATCCTAAATTCACATTTCACCCTAGCGAGCATAATACCTATTATCTTACTGGTTTTCGCAGCTTGCGAGGCAGCACTAGGACTATCCCTACTAGTAATAGTGTCAAATACATATGGTACTGACTACGTCCAAAACCTCAATCTACTTCAATGCTAAAATATATTATCCCTACAATTATACTCATACCCCTGACCTGACTATCAAAGGGCAGTATAATCTGAATTAACTCTACAACCCACAGCTTATTAATTAGCCTCACAGGCCTTCTCCTCATAAATCAACTCAGTGATAATAGTCTCAACTTCTCGCTAACATTCTTTTCTGACTCCCTATCAACACCACTATTAATTTTGACCATATGACTTCTCCCCTTGATATTAACAGCCAGCCAACACCACTTATCAAAAGAAAGCCTTACCCGAAAAAAGCTATATATTACTATACTAATTCTACTGCAACTATTCCTAATTATAACCTTTACTGCTATAGAACTCATTCTCTTCTATATTTTATTTGAAGCGACACTAGTCCCCACACTTATTATTATTACCCGATGAGGAAATCAAACAGAACGCCTAAACGCCGGTCTTTACTTCCTGTTTTACACACTAGTAGGCTCTCTCCCACTACTAGTTGCATTAGTCTACCTCCAAAATATTACTGGATCCCTAAACTTCTTAATGCTCCAATACTGAATACAACCCCTACCCAACTCCTGATCAAACGTCTTCATATGATTAGCATGTATAATAGCCTTCATAGTAAAAATACCGTTATATGGTCTCCACCTTTGACTACCCAAAGCCCATGTAGAAGCCCCCATTGCAGGCTCCATAGTTCTTGCAGCAATTCTACTAAAACTAGGAGGATATGGCATGCTACGAATTACAACATTCCTAAATCCACTTACCGAATTTATAGCATATCCATTCATTATACTATCTCTATGAGGCATAATTATAACCAGCTCAATCTGTCTCCGTCAAACAGACCTCAAATCACTAATTGCATATTCCTCTGTTAGCCATATAGCACTCGTCATTGTAGCTATCCTCATTCAAACACCCTGAAGCTATATGGGAGCCACAGCCCTAATAATTGCCCATGGCCTTACCTCCTCTATACTTTTTTGCCTAGCAAATTCTAACTACGAACGAATTCACAGTCGAACAATAATTTTAGCCCGAGGTCTACAAACCTTCCTTCCACTAATAGCCACCTGATGACTCTTAGCAAGCCTAACTAATTTAGCTCTCCCCCCAACAATTAACCTAATCGGAGAATTATTCGTAGTGATATCTTCTTTCTCATGATCCAACATTACAATTATTCTAATAGGACTAAACATAGTAATTACCGCCCTGTATTCTCTCTATATATTAATCACAACACAACGAGGTAAATATACCCATCATATTAATAACATCCCACCCTCCTTCACGCGAGAAAACGCCCTCATGTCATTACACATTTTACCCCTACTTCTGCTATCATTGAACCCAAAAATCATTCTAGGAACTTTGTACTGTAAATATAGTTTAAAAAAAACATTAGATTGTGAATCTGATAATAGAAATTCATACCTTCTTATTTACCGAAAAAGTTCATAGGAACTGCTAATCCCTATAACCCGTGCGTAATAACACGGCTTTTTCGAACTTTTAGAGGATGGTAGATATCCGTTGGTCTTAGGAATCAAAAAATTGGTGCAACTCCAAATAAAAGTAATAAACCTATTCTCTTCCTTTACATTAACTACCCTACTATTATTAATTATTCCCATTCTAATTACAAGCTCCGAAAACTACAAAACCTCTAATTATCCATTCTATGTAAAAACAACCATCTCATGTGCCTTTCTCACCAGCATAATCCCCACAATAATATTTATCCACACAGGCCAAGAAATAATCATCTCAAACTGACACTGACTTACTATTCAAACCATTAAATTATCACTTAGCTTTAAAATAGATTATTTCTCAATAATATTTGTCCCAGTAGCATTATTTGTCACATGATCCATCATGGAATTTTCAATATGATATATACACTCGGACCCTAACATTAATCAATTCTTTAAATATCTCCTCCTATTTCTCATCACTATACTTATTCTCGTCACAGCAAATAACCTATTTCAACTATTCATTGGATGAGAAGGCGTAGGAATCATATCATTTTTACTCATTGGATGATGACATGGACGAACAGATGCAAACACAGCAGCCTTACAAGCAATCCTATATAACCGCATCGGCGATATTGGCTTTATTCTAGCAATAGCCTGATTCCTCACAAACCTTAACGCTTGAGACTTCCAACAAATTTTTATACTAAACCCAAATGACTCTAACATACCCCTAATAGGCCTCACACTAGCCGCAACCGGGAAATCCGCCCAATTCGGCTTACATCCATGACTACCCTCCGCAATAGAAGGCCCAACTCCTGTCTCAGCACTACTCCACTCAAGCACAATAGTAGTAGCAGGAATCTTTCTACTAATCCGTTTTTATCCACTGACGGAAAATAACAAATTTGCACAATCTATCCTATTATGCCTAGGGGCTATTACCACCCTATTTACAGCAATATGTGCTCTCACCCAAAATGATATCAAAAAAAATATCGCTTTTTCCACATCCAGCCAACTCGGCCTAATAATAGTAACAATTGGTATTAATCAACCCTACTTGGCATTCCTTCACATCTGCACCCATGCCTTCTTCAAAGCTATACTATTTATATGCTCTGGCTCTATTATTCATAGCTTAAATGATGAACAAGACATTCGAAAAATAGGAGGCCTATTCAAAACCATACCATTCACCACAACAGCCCTAATTATTGGCAGCCTTGCACTAACAGGAATGCCTTTCCTTACTGGATTTTATTCTAAAGACCTAATTATTGAAGCTGCTAACATGTCGTACACCAACGCCTGAGCCCTTTTAATAACGCTAATCGCCACCTCTTTCACAGCCATTTACAGTACTCGCATCATTTTCTTTGCACTCCTAGGACAACCTCGATTCCCAGCCCTAATTACCATCAACGAAAATAACCCCTTCCTAATAAACTCCATTAAACGTCTACTAATTGGGAGCCTTTTCGCAGGATTTATTATTTCTAACAACATTCCCCCAACAACAATTCCCCAAATAACAATGCCCCATTACCTAAAGATAATAGCCCTAGCAGTAACAATTCTAGGTTTTATTCTAGCATTAGAGATTAGCAACATAACCCAGAACCTAAAACTTAGTTACCCAACAAACATCTTTAAATTTTCCAACATACTAGGATATTTCCCCACAATTATGCACCGCCTAGCCCCTTACATAAACCTAACAATAAGTCAAAAATCAGCATCCTCTCTCCTAGACCTAATTTGACTCGAAAACATCTTACCAAAAACAACTTCACTTGCCCAAACAAAACTATCAATTATAGTCACAAGCCAAAAAGGCTTGATCAAACTCTATTTCTTATCCTTCCTAGTCACAATAATCATCAGCATAATCTTATTTAATTTCCACGAGTAATTTCCATAATGACTACTACACCAATTAACAAAGACCACCCAGTCACAATAACTAACCAAGTACCATAACTGTATAAAGCTGCAATCCCTATAGCTTCCTCACTAAAAAACCCAGAATCCCCCGTATCATAAATAACTCAATCCCCAAGCCCATTAAACTGAAACACAATTTCCACCTCCTCATCCTTCAGTACATAATAAACCATCGCAATCTCCATTAATAAGCCAGTAATAAAAGCCCCTAAAACAGCCTTACTAGACAATCAAATCTCAGGGTATTGCTCCGTAGCTATCGCCGTTGTATAACCAAAAACCACCATTATTCCCCCTAAATAAATTAAAAACACCATTAAACCTAAAAAAGACCCACCAAAATTTAATACAATACCACAACCAACCCCACCACTCACAATTAAACCCAACCCCCCATAAATAGGCGAAGGTTTTGAAGAAAACCCCACAAAACCAAGCACAAAAATGATACTTAAAATAAATACAATGTATGTTATCATTATTCTCGCATGGAATCTAACCACGACTAATGATATGAAAAACCATCGTTGTCATTCAACTACAAGAACACCAATGACAAATATTCGAAAAACCCACCCACTAATAAAAATTGTAAACAATGCATTCATTGACCTCCCAGCCCCATCAAACATCTCATCCTGATGAAACTTCGGCTCCCTACTAGGAATTTGCTTAATCCTACAAATCCTCACAGGCCTATTCCTAGCAATACACTATACATCCGACACAATAACAGCATTCTCCTCGGTTACCCATATCTGCCGAGACGTCAACTATGGCTGAATCATCCGATATATACACGCAAACGGAGCATCAATATTTTTTATTTGCCTATTTATCCACGTAGGACGAGGTCTATACTATGGATCATATACTTTTCTAGAAACATGAAACATTGGAGTAATTCTCCTATTTACAGTTATAGCCACAGCATTCGTAGGATATGTTCTACCATGAGGACAAATATCATTTTGAGGAGCAACAGTTATCACTAATCTCCTTTCAGCAATCCCATATATTGGCACAAACTTAGTCGAATGAATCTGAGGAGGCTTTTCAGTAGATAAAGCAACCCTAACCCGATTCTTCGCCTTCCACTTTATCCTCCCATTTATTATTGCAGCACTTGCTATGGTCCACCTACTTTTTCTCCACGAAACAGGATCCAACAATCCAACAGGGATCCCATCAGATGCAGATGAAATTCCCTTCCACCCCTACTATACCATCAAAGATATCCTGGGTATCCTACTCCTAATTCTCTTCCTAATATCACTAGTACTATTCGTACCAGACCTGCTCGGAGACCCTGACAACTACACCCCAGCAAACCCACTCAATACACCTCCCCATATTAAGCCCGAATGATATTTCCTATTTGCATACGCAATTCTACGATCAGTTCCTAATAAAGTAGGAGGAGTCCTAGCCCTAATCTCATCCATCCTAATCCTAATTCTCATACCTCTCCTCCATACATCTAAACAACGCAGCATAATTTTTCGACCACTCAGTCAATGCTTATTCTGAGTCCTAGTAGCAGACCTGCTAACACTTACATGAATTGGAGGACAACCAGTTGAACACCCCTTCATTATTATTGGACAGCTAGCATCCATTCTATATTTCCTCATTATCCTTGTACTTATACCAATTACCAGCTCAATTGAAAACAACCTCCTAAAATGAAGACAAGTCTTTGTAGTATACTCAATACACTGGTCTTGTAAACCAGAAAAGGAGAGCAACTAACCTCCCTAAGACTCAAGGAAGAAGCCACAGCCCCACTGTCAACACCCAAAGCTGAAGTTCTATTTAAACTATTCCCTGATGCATATTAATATAGCTCCATAAAAATCAAGAACCTTACCAGTATTAAATTTCCAAAAACATTTAGTAATTTAATACAGCTTTCTCACTCAACAGCCAATTTACATATTACATATCATTAACTACACGAACCACATAATGAAGTATATAATTTAGTCTTATGCGCTTATAGTACATAGAATTAATGTACTAGGACATACTATGTATAATAGTACATTACATTACATGCCCCATGCTTATAAGCACGTATATTACACTGCTTATAGTACATAGTACATGTTCCTGCTTGACAGTACATAGCACATTTAAGTCAAATCAATTCCTGAGAACATGCGTATCCCGTCCCCTAGATCACGAGCTTAATTACCATGCCGCGTGAAACCAGCAACCCGCTTGGCAGGGATCCTTGTTCTCGCTCCGGGCCCATGCATTGTGGGGGTAGCTATTTAATGAACTTTATCAGACATCTGGTTCTTTCTTCAGGGCCATCTCACCTAAAATCGCCCACTCGTTCCCCTTAAATAAGACATCTCGATGGACTAATGACTAATCAGCCCATGCTCACACATAACTGTGGTGTCATACATTTGGTATTTTTAATTTTTGGGGGGATGCTTGGACTCAGCTATGGCCGTCTGAGGCCCCGACCCGGAGCATGAATTGTAGCTGGACTTAACTGCATCTTGAGCATCCCCATAATGGTAGGCGGAGGGCATCACAGTCAATGGTCACAGGACATAACTATTAATTCAAGACTCAACCTTATAATCTATATTTCCCCCCCCCCTCCTTATATAGGTACCACCTTTTTTAACACGCTTTTCCCTAGATAATATTTTAAATTTGTCGCATTTTCAATACTCAAATTAGCACTCCAGGGGGAGGTAAGTATATAAGCGCCAATCTTCCATCAATCGCACCACA